CGGCCAACCTAATTTAAAAAAAAGAATAGCCTATTCTTCAGTATCTCATATGGGTTTCATACTTGTAGGAATTGGTTCTATAACCAATGCAGGACTCAATGGAGCCGTTTTACAAATAATCTCTCACGGATTTATTGGGGCCGCCCTGTTTTTCTTGGCAGGAACCAGTTCTGATAGAATCCATCTTCTTTATCTTAACGAAATGGGCGGAGTAGCTATTCTAATGCCAAAAATATTTACGATGTTCAGTAGCTTTTCAATGGCTTCCCTTGCATTGCCAGGTATGAGTGGTTTTGTTGCAGAATTTATAATATTGTGGGGCATAATTACCAGTCAAAAATATCTTTTACTGCCAAAAATACTAATCACTTTTGTAATCGCAATGGGAATAATATTAACGCCTATTTATTCATTATCTCTGTTACGCCAGATCTTCTATGGATACAAGTTATTGAATGCCCCCAATTCTTATGTCTTGGATTTTGGACCGCGCGAGTTATTTGTGTCAAGCTCTATCTTTTTTCCTGTAATAGGCATTGGGCTGTATCCAGATTTTGTTCTTTCACTATCAGTTGAGAAGGTTGAGGTTATTTTATCTAATATTTTTATAGAGAGTTTTCTTAAATAAAAATTTATCTAATCTTTAAATGTTATCAATCGATGTATAGCACTTAAATAGGCCTTGTTTTCTTCTCAGGACTCTTTTACGTTTTTTCATTCTTTAATAAGTTCAAAAAATGAACTTTCATTTGAATTTCATTTTCACGGGATATACGCTTGGGAGAACCGCGCGAATTAACACACTCCTGTATGCGCGTGGTTCTGGTACGTTCATACAAAGTATTGTATAGAATACTATACTATACTATACTTTGTATGTATTCGTAAAAAAATTTCTTTCATTTAACTAGACATTCCCTTAAAATGAACCATAACTATGTAGTCCTATGCCTAATAGATTGACTCCAAAATAGCATATCCAAATTATCATAAAGCCTATAACTGCCACAATTGCGGAATTTGCACCCCATAAATTTTTATTTGTTCTAGTATGTAAATAAATAGCGAAGATGATCCAAGTAATAAAAGCCCAAGTCTCTTTTGGGTCCCAATTCCAATAGGAGCCCCATGCTTCATTAGCCCATACTGCTCCCGAAAGAATACCCATGGTTAAAAAGATAAACCCTAGACTAATTACACGATCACTCCAATAATCCAATTGTTGAACCAATTGGATCTTGTAATAATTTTTAACAGAAGAAAAAGAAGTCTTTGCGACCATCTGAATTTGTTGATTCCTGGATTGAATTTTGTCAAATGAAAGTGATTCAATTAATCGTAATAACTCATTACATTTCTTTCGCCATGTAATGGCTAGAAGTGCAGTTGATAATAATGATCCACAGAGAAGAGCTGCATAACTCAGTATCATCATACTTACGTGCATTATTAACCACTCAGATTGTAGGGCGGGTACTAATATTCCAGATTTCTTTATTTCAGTTAAAAGACCTGAAGTAGCAAAGCCTTGGATAAAAATAGTACTTGAGGCGGTTAGTCTGCTTAGATTTTTATTTTTTTTGAAATACGCGACTATATGAATAAAGGAAAAACTCCATGAAAGAAAGATTACTGATTCATATAAATCACTTAGTGGAAAATGGCCTGAATAAATCCAACGAGTGACTAAGAATCCTGTTAGACATAAAAACGTAGTTATGATGCCCTTTTCGGATAAATCGTATGGTTTTAGGATTGTCGTAACCACTAGGTTTATCAATCGAATTGTAATTACAATTGAAACAATCGAAAACGACATATGAATTAATATATGCTCTAAGGTTGAAAATATCATAAAAAAAAAGAGTAATCCCTTACTTTAAAGTAATTAATTCAAATGGGGAATTGAATTTATTATTCATTATAATATCTATTTTATCGATTTTAGAAAACAACATGCCGCTACTCGGATTCGAACCGAGATGCTATAGCACTGCTTCCTAAGAGCAGCGTGTCTACCGATTTCACCATAGCGGCTTGCTCACATCCATTATAGCTTATTGCTATTCAATTGTCGAGATTGAAAGATTTAACTCCAGGAAAATTTTTGGAATAAAGATTCAAATTGAGAAATATCAAGTAGTTGAAAGGTCCAAAGGTTCATATTTTTAGTTTAGTCAGAACTAGAATTTAAAAGAAAATGTTTTTTTTTTTAACTTGTTTCTAATTTACTAGATTTCATAAATTTGAAACAATAAAATCCATTAGTTGAGTTCTTTTCTGGATTGTGCTGAAACCAGAAGATATATCAACTATATAGTAATTCAGAGAAGTAAGAAGTCAGAATGTTATGTTATTCAAAATAAAAACAATTACTTTCGCTGTTTCTATAGTGAATTTGAACAAAAAAGAGTCTCTCTCATCCTCTATCAATATTCTTGAGATAGATAGAGAAAAAATTTTTTGATTATTAATGAATATTTTCATTATATGAAAGTAGGGTGATGGGGAAGATAAGCCTCCCCACCAACCACATAAAAAAAAATAGACTACAATGGTTTATTACTTTGTCTAGATAGGAACCCGAAGCCTTTTGGCTTCGGATGCGTTCTCAGCCACTGCGAATTAACGGTTTGGTTATACATAAATTTCCAGCCGGTCACAATTTTTAACGCGGACATATATCCCTTCCCTTTCCAAATATTTTTACGAATACGCTTTTTTGCGATAGAAGTACGTTTTTTTGGAACTGCCATTTCAAAATGAAGGGGTTTTTATTGTTATAGTTCGATGTCAAAGACATCTATTATTCAAAACGACTGGTTAATTACTATTCATTATTTAGATGCAAGATAATATATCTATACAAATCTATAGAAAAGAAATAGATAGAATTATCCCGGGAATCGAGTGAGTCCCGGGAGAACTTTCTTTTTGATTCTCAATTTGAAAGTATTAAATTATTGAAAGTCTTGAGAGAGACTCTCCAGCTGCCGTTCTTCTAAATCAAGAAATGAAATTCATTTTTCAAAACTATCATCAGAAAAATCGTCTCTCCTAAAATTCTCGTTTATCAACTTCAGCAACTCAGCATAAAACTTTTTACGGAAACTTAAGGCCAAAAACTTTTCGAGTTCTTGCGGAGTTTTGAAGCAAGCTAATTTGCTCAAATTTCCTGTGTCCGACTCTTTTTGTTCTTGCATCCAACGGCTGTTGCAAAACTTACATTCGTCATGGCCCAACCGCGAATGATTATAATATTTTTTGATTTTCAAGACGATTCTCGGGCTCAGTTCCCTAAGTAAAGACTCAAAACGTGGCTTCAATTTATAATATTCGCCAAACATTCCCTCATCAATTCCATTCACTTCTTCGCTTAAAACCTGGAACAATCTGGGGAAGGTAGATATATCGCCAGACGCACTTTCCACTTGAGATCTCAAGTAAAAAAAGATTTTCAAGTGATCGCTAATTATAAGACGCTTATCGTCCGGTTGATTGTAGACCAGCAATAAGAAGGATGGCCCCATCCTGTGGACCAGCTCGACAGCCTCTCGCTGAATATCTTTGGCATCTTTAAACTGTCCGAGGCAGCATTTCGAAGGATCAACACTAGGGTCTTCCGAGTTCAAGTAAATACAACATTTTTTCGCGAGTAACTCAATATCTTGCTCAATTTGTTCATAGGCTTTCGGTATATCAGCAGGTGTCAATTTTCCATTTTCAAGTAATATCACGTTTAACACCTCTAGTAACGAACGGTTTTGATAGGTCTGGTAATCCTCCGAATCAAAATCTTCGAATGATTTTTCTATTTTTGACATAATTCCCCTTTGATTGTTATCGACTTAAAAAAAAGAAAGAAAATAGATACTCCATCTGAATTAAAACAAAAAAGTCAAATTTCTCTGCAAGTCGAACCCTTGACTCTGTCATTTCTTAAATGAATTATTTACCGGCTGACTCTGACTAATCATTCAAACACCAATGATTTGTCAACATTATTATAGATTATATAGAGAAATAATGCAAACTCCTTAAAACACCAATGATTAGTCTATCATCATTATAGATCATATAGATAAAAAAATGTAAACTCCTTAAAATACCAATGATTAGTCTATATCATTATAAATCATATAGATAAAAAATGCAAACTCCTTAAAACACCAATGATTAGTCTATATCATTATATATCATATAGATAAAAAATGCAAACTCCTTCTCACTCTCACTTTTCATTAAACCACCAATGATTAGTCTATCATCATTATAGATCATATAGATAAATAATGCAAACTCCTTAAAACACCAATGATTAGTCAACATCATTATAGATAATAATGATAAAAAATGCAAAAAAAAAGAAAGACAAAATCTGAATTGATCTTATCTTTTACGAAAAGAAAAAATACGACTAAATTCTTACGCCTAGATTCGGCTCTTTGATATGGAAACGTAAGAAGTATTTTTTAGTTTTTCAACTATTGTCCTTCATAAAAAGAAAAAATAGAATAACTTTGCTAAAAACGCAAAATAAGTAAGAATATCAAAAGGGAATTTTTTTGAAATTGGGGCATATTTTTCTTTTTTTTTATTGACCCTTTTTGTTTTGAAAGGGGGAGGATCCAATGACTCAAAAACTTTCTATTTTATATGGCACAGACATATGAATATGCGTGTATACTACCTTTCCTTTCACTTCCCATTCCTATATTACTAGGGGTAGGGCTTCTTCTTTTTCCAGCCGCAACAAAAAGTATTCGTCGTATTTGGGTTTTTCAGAGCGTCTTATTATTAAGTCTGGTCATGGTTTTTTCAATCAATCTGTCTCTTCAGCAAATAAATAGCAGTTTGACCTATCAATATGTTTGGTCTTGGATCATAAATCATGATTTTTTTTTAGAATTCGGATACATAATGGATCCACTTACTTCTATTATGTCAATATTAATCACGACTGTTGGAATTATGGTTCTTATTTATAGTGATAATTACATGTTTCACGATCGCGGATATTTGAGATTTTTTGCTTATTTGAGTTTTTTCAGCACTTCCATGTTGGGATTAGTTCTTAGTTCGAATTTAATACAAATTTATATTTTTTGGGAATTAGTTGGAATCTGTTCATATCTATTAATAGGATTTTGGTTCACACGACCTCTTGCAGCAAATGCTTGTCAAAAAGCGTTTGTAACAAATCGTGTGGGTGATTTTGCTTTATTATTGGGAATTTTAGGTTTTTATTGGCTAACAGGCAGTTTTGAATTTCGTGATTTATTCCAGATATTCAATAACTTTGTTTCTAATAATGAGGGCAATCTTTTTTTTGTTACTTTGTGCGCTGTTTTATTATTTTCTGGTGCAGTTGCTAAATCCGCACAATTTCCCCTTCATGTATGGTTACCGGATGCCATGGAAGGGCCAACTCCTATTTCCGCTCTTATGCATGCGGCTACTATGGTAGTAGCGGGAATTTTCCTTGTAGCTCGACTTCTACCTCTTTTCAGCTTCATCCCTCACATAATGAATTTAATCTCTTTGATAGGGATAATAACTGTATTTCTTGGAGCTACCTTAGCTCTTGCTCAAAAAGATATTAAGAGGGGTTTAGCCTATTCCACAATGTCTCAATTGGGGTATATGATGTTAGCTCTCGGTATGGGGTCTTATCGAAGTGCTTTATTTCATTTGATTACTCATGCTTATTCTAAAGCATTATTGTTTTTAGGCTCCGGCTCCGTTATCCATTCAATGCAAATACTTGTTGGATATTCTCCAAAGAAAAATCAAAATCTGAGTTTAATGGGCGGTTTAAGAAAACATGTCCCAATTACTAAAACGTCTTTTTTATTAGGTACACTTTCTCTTTGTGGTATTCCGCCTCTTGGTTGTTTTTGGTCAAAAGATGAAATTCTTAATGATAGCTGGTTATATTCACCGATTTTTGCAATAATAGCTTGGTCTACGGCCGGATTAACGGGATTTTATATGTTTCGGATTTATTTACTTACTTTTGAAGGACATTTAAACGTCGATTCGCAAAATTACAGCGGCCAAAAAAAGACTTCGAGTTATTCAGTATTTTTATGGGGGAAAGAACGTGTCAAAGTCCATAAGACAGACTTGCCTTTGTTAACTTTATTAACAATGAAGAATACTGAAGGTGCTTGTTTTTTTACAAAAAAGCTATATCAAATTAATAAGAATACAAGAAAGATAAACCAAACTTTTATTACTTTTTGTGATTTTCGCAATAAGAATATTTTTTCCTATCCTTATGAATCAGATAATAATATCTTATTTCCTATCCTTCTATTAGTTCTATTTACTTTGTTTGTTGGATTCCTCGGATTTACTTTTAACGGATTGGATATATTATCCAAATGGTTAAGACCCTCTATAAACCTTTTTCATCAAAATTCAAAGAATTTAATAGATTGGCCTGAATTTTTAAAAGATGGAGTCTTTTCAGTCAGTATAGCCTATCTTGGAATAATTGTAGCATTTTTTTTCTATAAGCCTCTTTATTCATCGTTGACAAATTTTAATTTGCTTAATTTACTTGTAAAAAAAAATATTAAGATACTAGTTTATGACAAGCTAATAAATGGGATATATGATTGGTCAAATAATCGTGGTTATATAGACGTTTTTTATGCAACATACTTTCTAGGGGGTATAAGAAGAGTGTCTAAATTAACCTCTTTTTTTGATAGACAAGTAGTTGATGGAATTACCAATGGAGTTGGTCTTATGACTTTCATTTTGGGAGAAGGTATCAAATTTATCGGTGGCGGGCGCATTTCATCTTATCTTTTCTTGTATTCTTTTTACATCTCTATTTTTTTATTAATTTTATCTTTATTAGTTTGATTTTTTGCAACCTGCTATTGGATTGCAAAATTTTTAAATAGGCTACTATTCTTTGTTTCCTTTTTTCCAGTTTTTTTGTAATTTTTTTGTAAGATTTTTTTCCTAGCTATCAAAAAAATCAGAAAATGTGACAAAATTGATATTAACCGCATTGAATATCAGTTCAAGACAGATAAGAGCCCTAACCATATTTCGACTCGTGATCAATCCGTATAGACCGACATAAAATAAATAGGCACTCAAAACAAGTACATGTTCGAGCATCATTAACTAACTCCTTATCAATCTCGATTCATTTCAATATGAACAAAAATTTCACTAATTAGATTAACTAGAACATACCAAGTAAGAAAATAAAGAAATCTATTGGTAATAGATCGAACTAATAAAGTCACTCATTTTTTTATACATGAATTCAAATAGAATAGAAAGGAAAGGAATGTGATAGTCCAGAATCCAGTTTGATTTTGATTCTCCCTTCTAAAAAGTGATTATTGACGAGCTAGAGCAATTGCGCCTATTAACGCAACTAAAAGAATTATTGAAATGAGTTCAAATGGAATCAAAAAATCTGTTGATAAATGAATCCCAATTTCTTGACTATTATTTATCAAATCTTGCTCT